TTGAGACAAGTTGTGAAGATAGAATATTCTATTCCTTTACAGTGAAAGAAGTTGGGACGAAGTTGTTAATAATAGATTACCTAGAGAAATAGGTAAAAGGAATTTCCATCCAAGATTTAATAGTTGGTCCATTCTCAGTCTCGGTAAAGTCCACCTTGTTGCAATAGAAATGAACAAGAACAAATAAGTTTTAGCTAATGTAATAAAGATACCGATTATTATTCCAAAAACTTTACTTCTTTTAGTAATGTCCAAAATCTCAGGAACTAATATGTATGGAATAGAAAGATTCCAACCCCCCAAGTAAAGAACTGTTACAAATAATGAAGAAACTAGTAGATTTAGATACGAAGCAACGTAAAATAAACCAAATTTGATACCTGAATATTCGGTTTGATAACCTGCTACCAATTCCTCTTCTGCTTCTGGTAAATCAAAAGGTAATCTCTCACACTCGGCTAGAGAAGAAATTAGAAAAATGATAAACCCTATAGGTTGACGCCACAAATTCCACCCCCAAAGACCATATTTTGACTGGGCTTCAACTATATCAACTGTACTTAAACTGTTAGATAATCATAGTCGACGATAACATCACTGTTCCCGTCGCTATTACAGAACCGTACATGAGATTTTCACCTCATACGGCTCCTCATAGGTCACAAAAAAATCTAAAGACCTTTCAACATTTTTTATCTTGATGTGTTTGTAGGATCGATAGAGAGTCAAACTCTTATCTTATCCTAAGGCCTAGAATTAGACCAATGGAATTCTGTCTGCTAGATTTATAATAAAAAAGTGCTTCTGAATTGATCTCGTCTTTTAAGAATTTTCATTTTTCTTTGTTGATTAATAACTTTATCCTTGAATAAAAAAAGACTTTTTAGAGGAATATCACATATATATTTCAACCTATCATTTTCGATTACGAAAAATAAGTAGACATTGCATAAAAAAGAATTTGATTTCTCTAAATAAAATAAAAATACAAATAGTTATGAATAAAAAAAAAGATCTTTTTTTGCAATTCTAGTCTTTCTATTTTATTTCGCTCCTATTCTCCTTTCTCAGAAAAAAAGGGACATTACCCAAAGTAAAAGATTTCTTCGTTCTTGATAGTTATTTACTTAATCGGTGGATAGGAACATACTCTGGATCGAAATCGCGGGGAGTACTTCTTAATTATTTCTACCAACTTAAAGCCCCAATTCGAATTACTTTTCTATAAAGAAATATCCAGTTGGATATTTTATAGAATCTCCATTACTAATCCTTTGTGTATCTTGGTCTTCCTAACCATCCACTCGTTTTTTTGAATCTCCCAATTAGGGTAATACATCTATACTAATAGAAATAGATAGTAAAAACCCCATACAGTTGATCTTTTGAACCCGCTTCAAGCGATGATGACTAATCAACCAATCTTGGGGTAAACAGTCTCCACTGCTTATGTTTTAATTCTTGTACATAGGAAATGAGATTAAATTCCTTTAACAGCAAATTTGAAAGCCGTTTTATTTCACTCATATAACTATCTGGTTTAGTTTATCAACCCCCATGATGAATAAAAATAAAAAAAAATCAAAAATAGATATAGATATTCAACGTATTTCACTTTCTTGCTAGAAAGAAAACTTTCTATAAAGAAAATAAATAGGGGAAATTTTATGTCTCACCGAATCACACGTAGAGATATTGATAATACACATAGAGTTAATGGTATTTCATAACTAATTGATTGAGCAGCAGCCCTTAATCCACCTAAAAAGGAATATTTATTATTTGATCCATATCCCGACATAAGAAGTCCAACGGGAGCAAGACTTGAAACAGCGATCCATAAAAAAACACCAATACTGAGATCGGCTAGAATAAGGCGATAGCTAAAAGGAATTACTGAATAACTTAGTAAAATGGATATGACTGCTATGGATGGCCCGATACTGAATAAACGAGTATCTCCTCTAGATGGAAGAAGATTCTCTTTGAAAAGTAGTTTTGTACCATCTGCTAGAGCTTGAAGAATTCCCAAAGGCCCAGCATATTCGGGTCCAATACGTTGTTGTATTCCTGCAGATATTTCTCTTTCTAACCAAACAATTACTAGTACACCTAGTGTGATTCCTAATACAAGAGTGAAAATAGGTACGAGTATCCATATGATCCCATACACTTCTTTTAAGGATTCCAATCTGGAAAAAGAATTGATAGCTTGTATTTCTGTTGTATCAATTATCATTTCAACGATCAACTTCTCCCATAATGATATCTATGCTACCTAGTATCGTCATAATATCAGCCAATTTCATTCTTTTAACTAACTGAGGAAGAATTTGCAAGTTGATAAAACCCGGTGGTCGAATTTTCCATCTCCAAGGAAAAACACTCTGATCTCCTATCAGAAAAATTCCCAATTCTCCTTTTGGTGCTTCGACTCTTACATAAAGTTCTTGCTTAGACAATTCAAAAGTTGGAGAAGGTTTTTTACTAATAAATCGATAGTCAAAATCATTCCATTCAGGGTCTTTTATTCTACCAAAGCGTCGAATTTCTAAATTCTCATAGGGTCCCCCTGGAATTCCTTCCAGAGCCTGTTGGATAATTTTTATGGATTCTGTCATTTCACTGATTCGTACTAAATACCGAGCTAATGAATCCCCTTCTTTTTGCCATTGAATCTCCCAATCAAATTCGTCGTAAGACTCATAACGATCAATTTTACGAAGATCCCACTGTATTCCGGAAGCTCGTAGCATTGGGCCCGATAAACCCCAATTTAGTGCTTCTTCTGCGCCAATAATGCCTACGCCTTCAACTCGTTCTAAAAAAATAGGATTCCGCGTAATAAGCTTTTGATATTCAGCAACCCCGGTTAAAAAATAATCGCAAAAATCCAAACATTTATCTATCCAGCCATGAGGTAGATCAGCAGCTACTCCTCCGATACGAAAATAATTATGCATCATGCGCATACCGGTAGCAGCTTCGAACAAGTCATATATTAACTCTCGTTCTCGAAAAATATAGAAGAAAGGGGTCTGTGCCCCAATATCTGCCATAAAAGGGCCAAGCCATAACAAATGAGAAGCGATACGACTTAACTCCAACATAATAGCTCTGATATAGCTAGCCCTTTTAGGTACTTGAATATTACCTAGCTGTTCGGGTCCATTTACGGTTATTGCTTCTGTGAACATAGTAGCTAAATAATCCCAACGCGTTACATAAGGCAAATATTGTATAATTGTTCGATTTTCCGCAATTTTCTCCATCCCTCTATGTAAATAACCCAGTATTGGTTCACAATCAATAACATTTTCACCATCGAGAGTAACAATCAGTCGAAGAACACCATGCATTGATGGGTGGTGAGGGCCCATATTGACTATCATGAGGTCTTTTCTTGTAGTTGGTGCAATCATAAGTTTTTTCCCGAGTCGTTCTTCCATGCATTGCTGAAAGTAAAAAGAAGTTCATCAAAATTTAAACGACTAAGCTCAAATGGTATCACGCTTCAAATTAACGAGTTTTTATCTCTCGAATATTTAACTCACTAATTAATTCTTTATAGCGTCTTCTATTTTTTTTTGACAAATAGGCCAGCAGTCGTTGGCGTTTTCCCAAAATTTTCCGCAAACCTCTCTGGGATGAAGAGTCTTTTTTGTGCAATTCCAAATGTGAAGTAAGTCTTCTTATCTTAGTGGTAAAATTGAATACTTGAAATTCAACAGACCCTCTGTTTTCTTCGTTTTCTTTTTGAGAAATAACCGAAATGAATGAATTTGTTACCATAAAAAAATCCCCTTTCCCTTTTTACAGATATGGATTTTATTGATCAGTAATAATAATGCCATTAATTGGAATCTGGTATATACAATAATCTAATCCAAATTTCTTTATGAACTCCTAATTTTCTGAATTCAAATCAATTAATCCAATTTCTAATTGGATTTAGATAGGGATAGAAAAGGATTGGTACATTTTCGCATCGAAGAATTTAGACCTAAAACAAAGAAGGTTCTGTTGATTCATTTCGAGATCTAATCGAGACATTATTCATTTCCTATTTCCTATTGGATATTAGAATGAAATGTGAGACAAGACATGTGATCTATGTATTTGTTTGCTTTGATATACCCTATTATATATATAGGGTATAGAATATATAGAAAAAGTGTATTATCCACGAAATGTCAAAATTTCAATCGTGGATACAGATGTATTCTTAACATACTGAAACGACTGCCATTATTGGTATCAAACCAATAACGATTCATACAAGCTAAATCCTCTAATCGATAATTAGGCCAAAGAAAGAGCTTTAATTTCATTAATTGATTTTTCTCTCTATTAAAATGGTTACTGTCATGCGAAACTTGGCTGCTGTCTTTTACGTCCTTTGCATTCCAAAATACTGGATTTCTATCTTCACCATTTCTATTCTTTGAATTAAAACAACTTAGAATTTTTAACTTTCTACGACGTCTAAACGAGAAAATATTTTCAGGAACAACCAAATCCAAATGATTTTTGTCTCTATTTTCAGTTATTCTTTGGTGTGATGAAATAGTTTCATCAAAATTCTTCTTAGAAACATATCTTTGTTCTTGGTATTTTTGATTAATTTGGTGCTTACTCTTATGAACCAATGAAATACCTATGGTTTGATACATAATAAATTGTGCATCGTTTTTTCCAAACAGACGAATGGGTTCTATAATCAATATTCCCTTTTTCATCAATTGGTTAAGAGTTAAATTCTTCTCAATCAGCATTATATCCAAACTCATTTCTCTATTTTGAATCGAGGGTATAGTAATTTGGGTTGGATCTATCAGTCTAAGCAGGAGACAATATACCTTGACATTATTGATCAGTCTTTGATTCAAAGTATCGTCCCATCTCAATTGAAAAAGCAAATAACGTTTCAGGAAGAAATCTAGTTCTGCTCTCGCGCTGCTTTTGTATTGTTTTTTCTTTTTCCCCTTTTTCATGTCTGATCTTGCATAATTTTCTTCACTATCTTTTTGTTGTGAGAGAACGGATCCAAGATTTCCTGGACTTGTGGGTTCTTTTTCTCCTTGATTTTCATGCTTTTTATTCGATGGTATCAAAAAACTTCCTTTTTGCTTTTGATTTATTTTTTTATTTTCACTACTATTTTCATTTTTATTCAAATTTGAAAGAAGTAATTTGCTTGGTATAAACCAAGGTTTGCTTTTATATGCATTATAAAGTAACACAAATTCTGGGAAGAACCAAGGTTCCAAATTCGCTATGCGACACTTTAGCATTTTTTCATTCATTCCCATCCAATCAAAAAATACTTTGTCGGAGTTTGGTGGATTGATTTCTGGAATCATAAGGTAAAAAAGATCTTTTTTAGGAATTATTTGAGTATTTTGATTCCCATTGCTGACCCAGGCCTCAATATCGCCTTTTTGTTTAAGATCAAAATTGAGAATGTTCCAATCAAAATATTTTCTATCGACCGTTTTTTCCATATATAGAATATGGACCTTTCCTAGATAATTATCGATAGGGATGTTCCTCAGTATATTTTCTTTATGCGTGTTATAAGAAATCTCTTGCTTCTTACGTCCTTGAAACGGAGATCTATAAAAAAAGTATTCCGTTTTATTTTCATAATTAAGAAATTTATATGATAAAAGATCATATTTATAGTATTTTTGCAAATTCTCTTTTCTTTTTTGATTAGATAATGAATATACTTCAATTTGTTTTTGTTTTTTGAAATCAATTAATTGGTCTTTTTCATATGAATGCCTTTTGCTAAAATTTTCCTTTTTACGCTGATGAACTGTATTGCGCCATTTTTCTGGTATTAATCTATACCATCTGCTCTGAGATAAATTGTATTGATAATATCCTCTTAACCACTTTTTCCATTGATTCATTTCATAACTCGGAAGTTTCTTATCCCCTAATTTCGAATCAACCATTCCTTGTGTTTCAAAAGAATCCTTTATTTCAGGCGGGGGGATTCCTTGAGATTGAAGAACAGCTCTTAATTTATACGAGTTACTAACTTGGATTTGTGATAATTTGAAAAATACATATGCTTGTGACACGTAGGATAAGTCATAAAAAATAGGTGAATTTTTTTGACTATTACTAATATTATCAAGTGACTTTTTTATAGTCGAAATAAATGGAATTAGATTTTTCTTAATTTTATTAATTCTTTCTTGTTTTCTTTCATTATTGTAAATGGATTTATCAATAATTTTTTTTGTTGATTCAAGAAAAAGTTCTGTATTCATTCTGGGAATATTAATGATACATAAAAATATATCTGTGTAGATTCTTTCAATGAAAAATTTCAAAAAAAGAGGTAATTTAGAGATTAATTGAGCATTTCTTTTTTTGAATATTTGCCATTTTTCGAATCTTTTAGCATTATAACTTGTTTTTTTAAGACTAATATTATTTATTCTTGGAGTTATTTTTTTTTGCTCTTTTATAATTCTTTCTATTTGATTTCGAATTGTACTTGTTCTAGTAGTCAAATCCTTGATTTTTTTTTCTGTTAATGAAGAATTTGTCCAATTCGTAGATGCAATTTCACTAAACGATTCGTGAATTAGCTGATTGCTTATTATAGAATCTTTTTCTTCTTTAATTTCACTTGATTCATATACTTCTCTTCCTGGTAATCGAAATAACAGAATTTTTGAAAGTTCTTTTATTATTTTTTTTATAAAAATAACACTTTCGATAACCCATTCTTTTGTTTCTTTTAAAACTTTTCGAAGTAATTTTATTTTTCTTTTAAAAACTATTAGAACTCGAGAAGACTTCTTTTTAAATTTTCCAATTTTTTTTTCAATTTCCTTAAAAATGGGTTTAAAAAAGGAAGGTCCTTTTCGGGGCGAACCAAAAGGAAGTTCAGTTTCCATTCCCCAAACTGTTAAAAAACAAAAATCATCTTTTTCTTTTTTCTTTTTCATTAAACCTTTCTTAGATGATCGTAGTTTCGATTTGTGCCAAGGTTTCAGACGGAAGGGAAATAAGATTTTTATCTGAATACCGTCTGTCAACCAATTTTTCGGAAATTCTGTTTCGGATAATGGAACACCATTATAGGTACATTTAACATGCATCTCTCTATTCCATTCCTGTAAATCCTCAAACCATTCGGGAAATTGAAATAGGAACATGCGTCCACTATTTTTTGCAATTAGCAATGAAGGTAATACAATATATTTTCTAAAAATAGATTGAGTTAGTAACATGCAACCTCTTATTACTTGTGTAACTGGAATGGTATCCCAGGCCTCTGCTATCTGTATTCGCTCTTTCTCCGTTCTTTTCTTCGTCTCTTTTTCTTCTTCTCTTTTTCTTTCTTCTTCTGTATACTCTACAATTTTGAATGCTTCCCCTTTCCCTACCCAATTTCTAAAAATTACTTTAATCAGCCCGGAGATATCAAAAGAAAAAAGAGGGGATTTTTCTATTCTGTCCAAAAAAAGAGGGGAA